CCCGAGGATACCAATATTAGCACTGATGGTACGAAAATGTAATTCGCTATTCAAACAACTATTCAAAGTTCCTAGAGCTTTTTGTAAGGCTTGTTGCAAAACTTGTTGTCGGACCTGATTAATTGCTCTTTGTTTTTCAAAAAAAAGAGTTTCATTTTTGTAATTTTCTAATCGTTCCAAACTATTGCAAGTAGCATTAATCAAATTTACTTTTTCTCGTTCTATCTCGGAGTATCCATTCGTTCGATACTCATCTGCTTCGATTTCCACTTTCCGTAATCTAACCCGAGCTCTTTCGAGCTGTTCAATGGCTCTTTTACGTAATTCTTCTGAATTTCGAATAGTACTCAAGATCCTCTGTTTTCGCTTATCTAATAAATCATTTAATGAAAGTAGATTATCTTTCCATTCATTTCACAACTATCATATCTCTTCCCGAACCAAACATGAATCTTTCGATTCATTTGGCTCTCACGCTCAATTGTTTCTTTTATCTTTTCTTTGATTGATGGGCATTCTCCATATCTTTGAACGGAATGAGCCTATCCTCTCTTTTCTGTTCGTATATCGAAACTGATCTAACATCAGAATCTTAGGAGGACTCTTCAGACCAGACAAAAAATAAAAAATTGTCAGCAAAGTTGTTTCTTTATTTGTTCTTTATTTACAACTTATTTCCAAAAAGAAAAAAAAAGATTTTAAAGAAAAAAGAATTCTATTCTTTCTTCTTTATATGCTATGATAAATTAGATCAAAATTATAATAGATAATATATAATTGAATAGAATTTTGAACTTCATTACTTCATTATCATTATTATTAGAATGAGATTTCAATTTTTTTATCCAAAAAATTCTCTTTTTTATACAAATAGAATACATAGGTCGTCGATTCGGCAGTGGATAAAAAAAGGGGGGGAGATACCCATCTTTCCAGTTAATGGTTCAAATAATTTCATCCATATGAGTGTTCTACATCGGATAAATTCCCAATTATTCCTTTTTTATCATCTTTAAACCTTTTTGTTACTAACGTAGCGGTAGAAAGAGTACCATACTATGCTGTGCCTGGACTTCAAACAATTTATCTTTAACCATGTAAAAGATCTCAACATTATTGGTTGATAGAGAAGAGAATCAAAGTTCATTTATCAATTAGTCACGAAATGCTATGGTTCTTACATATGATCTCTGAATGAAATCCAATTCCGAAGTAATTCGTCGAGATTATGCACCCTTTGTTCCTATTTCTGCTATAAAAAAGAATACATAAATATAAAGAAAGTGCAGCCGGTGAAATCCAACCTATTCTTGAAATACACAACTCGCACACACTCCCTTTCCAAAAAAAATCAATACACCCAGCACTACGCTTAGATTTATTGGATTTGTTGCTAAAATATCGGTATTAAGCTCGAAACTCCCAGCGGAGGGCCAGTACTCCACGGAAACAAAAGAATCGGTTATATTTTTCATAAGCTCTCCCCTTATAGATAGGACTAACAAAGAACAGAGTTCTTTTTGTATCACTCCGCTTATTATTCTCAAATTTATTATTTATGGTTATGTTTTTATTCTACGATGAAATTAAACATTAAACAAAAGGATTTAATTATTTATGGTTATGTTTTTATTCTACGATGAAATTAAACATTAAACAAAAGGATTTGCAAATAAAAGAGCTAATGCCACGACCAGTCCATAAATTGTTAAAGCTTCCATAAAAGCCAGACTAAGTAATAAAGTACCTCGTATTTTACCCTCTGCTTCTGGTTGTCTCGCAATACCTTCTACGGCTTGGCCCGCAGCAGTACCTTGACCGACCCCAGGTCCGATAGAAGCAAGCCCTACAGCCAATCCAGCAGCAATAACGGAAGCAGCAGAAATAAGTGGATTCATGGTAAGTTCCTCGCACCAAAAAAAGAAATGGTTAATGATACAACCAACCAATGAATTAGTACTTAATCTACTTATTTTTCTACTTCTACTTTTACTATTTACTACACTTATTTTTTATTTTTCGATCTTTCTCACCAAAATCTATCGGGTCGAAGTAACTAAAAGCTCCAAATGGAATTCAGAATATTACTGAATTGTCAGAACTACTTCGATATACCGTTTTTACTTTCTACCTTATATAATATGTATACAGTTTTAGTCATTGCGTTTCCTTGTTTAGAAACTATTCTATTCTTTCTCTTTCATTTTTCATTCAATTCACAATCACAGACAAAATAGAAAAAGGACTGATATGGGAATTCATCTAAATGCAGTGGACTAAAAAAAAAGAGATAGGGGTAATTACTATCTAACTAGTAGTAAATAACATATACTTTTATTCTTCCATAACGTAAATCACCTGCACTTTTTATTCTATTAAATCGTATTCTGGAACCATTCTTCGAAACATACATAAGGATTTATACTCATAGGCATTACATATACATATATGTAGTAGGAGTCCCGACCCTTCTTTCTCTTCCAAATTTCATCTATCTTTCTTCATATATTCATCTATCTTTCTTCATATATACATACATATAGCTATTTGCATTTTATTCTCCAACCTAGTGGATTATATTGAACCCCCCTTGAATTGGGATAAGCTTCAAAAAAAACTATTTTGAAAGTTAGTCAATGATGACCCTCCATGGATTCACCTATATAAGCCGCAGCCAAAGTTGCAAAAATAAGAGCTTGAATACCGCTTGTAAATAATCCAAGAAACATGACAGGTATAGGAACTACTGAAGGCACTAAAGAAACAAGAACAACAACCACTAATTCATCAGCCAATATATTCCCGAAAAGTCGAAAACTAAGAGATAAAGGTTTTGTGAAATCTTCTAGAATATTAATTGGTAAAAGTATTGGAGTTGGTTGAATGTATTTCCCAAAATATCCCAATCCTTTTTTGCTAAGACCCGCATAGAAATATGCCACTGACGTGGGTAAAGCTAAAGCAACAGTAGTATTTATATCATTCGTGGGCGCAGCTAACTCCCCATGAGGTAACTTTATGATTTTCCAAGGTAAAAGAGCACCTGACCAGTTAGAAACAAAAATAAATAGGAACATCGTTCCTATAAAAGGAACCCAAGGACCATACTCTTCTCCAATCTGAGTTTTGCTCAAGTCTTGAATAAATTCAAGGACATATTCGAAGAAATTCTGACCGTCGGTCGGAATGGTTTGTGGATTTCGAACAGCTATGATGACTGAACCTAATAAGATAGCAATTACAACCCAAGAAGTGATAAGTACTTGGGCATGAATTTGTAAACCTCCTATTTGCCAATATAAATGTTGGCCTACTTCTACACCTGATATATCGTATAATCCTTTGAGTGTTTTAATGGAACATAGTATAAAATTCATATTGTCCTCTAACAGAAATCAAACTTCAAAAAAGTAATTATTTTTATTCAACCATCTCTTTCTCAATTCATCTATGTTCATTCATGAATTTAAGTTATGAATCATATATTTCGGATACCAAGAAATCACATAAAAAAAAAATACCAATCATTTTATCTTTTAAATATTCTTCAATATTCAAAACATAGTTCAAACTCCAAAAGATGCAAACCAAAATAGTAACAATCAAAGAGAGTTCAGCAAAAACAAACTAATCTTCTTCTTTCTTCTTCTTAATGATAAGAGTAATGATAAGATATTCAACCATTTTTTATATAACTAGAACGGCCCTCACAAATTGCAGATACTAATTTTGTAAGAATCAATCGAATTGAAGCTATAGCATCATCGTTGGCCGGAATAGAAATATCTGCAAGATCTGGGTCACAATTTGTATCGATTAAACAAATCGTCGGAATACCCAAAATAACACATTCTCGAAGAACCGTATATTCTTCTTGCTGATCAACGATAATTACAATATCGGGTAATCCCGTCATATATTTGATCCCACCCAGATATGTTTGCAAGGTAGATAACTTTCTCTTCAACATTGCTGCATCTCCTTTGGGAAGACGATTGAGTTTCCCCATCTTTTGTTCTGCTCTTAAGTCCCTGAATTTCTGAAGCCTTGTTTCTGTAGTAGACCAATTCGTTAACATACCACCAAGCCATTTTTTATTAACATAATGGCATCGAGCCCTTATTGCTGCTGATGCTACTAAATCCGCTGCTTTCTTTTTGGTGCCAACGATTAAGAATTTTTTTCCCCTACTTGCTGCATCAAAAACTAAATCGCAGGCTTCTGATAAAAAACGAGCGGTTATAGTAAGATTTGTAATATGAATACCTTTACGCTTTGCAGAGATGTAAGGAGCCATTCTAGGATTCCATTTATTAGTACCATGACCAAAATGAACTCCTGCTTCCATCATTTCTTCCAAATTGATGTTCCAATATCGTCTTCCCATTTTCCCACACTTTCTCTTTTTATTTTTTTTTTTTCAAAGAGATTCATTACCTTGTGAAATAAATAATTGTTCCAACGGAACCTTCTACCAGGATTGACCTTTGATCCACGACCACGACCCAAACCATGAATTTCATTCTTTATTTTTGATTTCATTGATTACGAAATCCATAGATTGGACCAGAGAGTTAAAGTAAAAAGAATGAACCTAAGATTTTTAGGAATTAGTAAATTAAATTACGTAAATGATTGGTCTGATGTCTCATGGAAAGTGTTTGGGGAATAAGAACAAAATAATTCTCTATGGTGTAACAAAATATCTCTCATTTCCAACTCAAATAGATTCTTCCTTTTTATTTTCAAATGAATGTTTTTGTCTTGCTTTGAACGATGTACTAATTTTTTGAATCCGGTACCAACTGGTATAATCCCCCCCAAAACAACGTTCTCTTTCAGGCCTTTCAACCAATCAATACGACCTCGTAGAGCAGCTTTTGCTAAAACTCGAGAAGTTTCTTGAAAACTCGCTTCGGATATGAAACTTTGAGTATTCAGAGATGACTTCGTTATTCCCAATAAGATTGCCCGATAAAAGATCGCTTCGTCCAAAACGCGCCCTGCTCGCTCTGCTCGCAACAATCCAATAAGTTCCCCAGGTAAAAAAACATTAGACATTCCATCTTCTGAAACCAAAACTCTTGATGTTACTTGACGTACAATAATCTCTATATGTCTATTATGGATCTGTACCCCCTGGGATCGATAAACCTTTTGGATCTTATTAACCAAAGAGATACGACTTTGGGCTATGGTTAATTCAGCTCCAATCAAGAATCCCCAGGGGATCCCAAGAATTCTTCGGATACGTTCGTCCCAACCTTCAACTCTTCTTTCGAGGTTCATCGATATTGAATCAATCGAACGAACTTCTAAGATTTGTTCCACTTTTGGAAGACCTTGCGTTATGTCACCAGATCTCGATTTTTCATAGATAAATGTAATTAATGTATTTCCTTCAGAAAAGGTTTCCCCATAATGGCCATGTACAGTTGCTCCTGGAGTGACCAAATAGGGCTTAGCTGATCTTATAACTAAAGAGTCAACATGAACAATGAAAATTTGACCAGATTTTTTTATGTGTGATCCGTATTTCAATAGACATACATTTTTACAAAGGAATTGTCCAAGGCTAATTATTGTCCATGCCTCTTCACAAGAATCGTGATGGAGAAAACACCAATTCGAATGGAATGAATTCCAAATGATGTTACTGCATGAATCAGGATTATAAATCCTACTATTTTCATCTAGGAAACAGTATTTAAATGGAAGTACTTGAAGCACTTGGAAAGTCTGTTGAAAATTTTCAAATAAAAAATCTTTCTTTAAAAAGACTTGATTATAAGTTCTTAAATAGTAAGATGAACAAAATTTTACTATTTTAGGTACAATAGTACCTAAAGGACCCAACAAATACCTAATTGGAGTCATGGGATCCGATTCTTTTGTCGTATTATTATATCTCGAAGTATTGAAGGGGCCAATTTGAGAACAATTGGATGATGATAAAATTATGAAAGATTGGCATTCCTTATTTCGATTCAACAACGTACCAAGAGTTCCCTTATGTTGGGGAAATGATTGAATCTTTGCCTTGGAATCAAAAGGATTTCTATGGGTACGATCTAATTCATTATTGGAAATAAATCCTGAACCTGCCGTATCATACCTTTTTTCGGTATACGAAATAGTGGACTTTACTAACTCAATTCGGATGAAATCACGAAGCAGATCATTTGCCCTTATTTCAACAAAAGAAGCATGAACCTCTTCTTCTATAGAACTCTTTTTTTCTTGGTCCCAAGTCAATACTAAGCAAGCCCGAACTAATTGAATACTTGTGTGAGAAATTCCTCGAATTGACTTGCCATTTCCATAAAGTATATAATTGACAATTCGAAGTTGGACATTATCCTTTTCTTGCAAGAGATCCTGAGAGAAAAGTGTTGCTAAATTTATCCCATCAGCTATTTCATATGTGACTACGGGCCGAACCAAAACAAAATACTTTTTTTTGGTAGGTGTAATCCGTTGGACATAGATCCAATTTTTCAATTTTTTTGATCCTTTAGAATTTTTTTTTTCCATTCCTGGTGGTATCAAAATGCCACTGTGCCTAGATATTTTATCCACCTCTCCAGAAAAATGAATATCTCCAGAAAATATTTTCAGTTCCATACTTTTTTTTTTTCTCTCCACTCGGACTAATCCACCTATTCGACTTCTTGTATTTATATTTAAAGCAAGTCGTGTATCTACTCCAATGATACTATTGTTCCGGACCATTATGGGCGAAGATCCGGGTAAAATATGCACTTCTTCGGGAATGAAAAAAAATCGATCTACTTTCATTTGCATTTGGTATTTCGGACTAAATTCTTTTGCTCCTCGATACTCAATCAAATCCTCTTTTTTTACGATTGAATCTACTTCGACAATCCCATATTTAGTAATTCCCGAACTGCTTCTTCTGTATCGCGGATCATCAAAATAAGCAATAATACTATTTCTACGTAAAATACCATTTATAGGTATTTGAATCGAAATACCAAAACAGGGTATTAGTTTCTTTTCTTGTTCTTGATCATATTGTAAGGGAATCACGAATCTATTTCTTCGCTTTTTCGCCAAGGAATTCTCTTGACGAATATAAGTAGAAGGATCTATGAGATTACAATGACCCTTGGATAGAATTCGATAAGGTTTTGAATAATCAAAAATTTCCCTATATTTTTTACCAAAAGTATCCAACAATTTATGTCTTACTTGATCATTAGTCAGTGAGAGATCAAAGATATATCTTTCTTCGAGAGAAAAAGAATTAGCATTCATTTGATCTTGATCCTTGTGGAGTGAAAAAGACACTATATTGGATCTGCATAGACCTCCTGCTAATATCCATAAATGACTTGTTTTTGGTAATAAATGAACATTACTATATGGATATTCGGTCGCATGATAGCCATCAGTACTCCAGTGCATTTCTCCTTCTGACTCAGAATAAATATGTTTTTGAACTCTCTCTTTAAAATGAAAAGTGGACGTTCCGGTACGAATCTCGGCAATCACTTGTTCTGATTCTACATATTGATCATTTTGAACTAAAATCAAACTTTTTGTTGGAATATTCACATTATGTAGAATATCTCGACTCTCAATAGTTACATACAAGTCTATAAAACATAGAAAAGCAGGATGCCCATGACGGGTACGCGTGGGATGAACCAAATCCTCATCAAATTTTATTTTTCCATTAGAGGGAGCTCGTACATGTTCGGCAGTACCACCCGTGAATACTCCACCGGTATGAAAAGTTCTTAATGTTAGTTGAGTCCCTGGTTCCCCAATTGATTGACCCGCAATAATGCCTACGGCTTCTCCCAACTCGACCAGGTCACCATGAGTAGGACTCCGGCCATAACATAATTGACAGATCCAAGATGTACTCCTGCAAGTAAAAGGGGTTCTAATATATATTGGGTGTGCTCGAAAGGTTATGAATCGATTAACAAGTCCAATTCCAATATCTTTATTTCGAGTGGCAATGCATCGTAGACCAATATATATATCGTCTGCTAATACACGACCTATTAGTGTTTGGACAAAAATCTTTTCCGTCATCCCATTTCGAGGACTCACGGAAATACCTCGGATAGTACCACAATCCGTTCTACGTACAAGAATGTGTTGAACTACTTCAACAAGTCTACGCGTGAGGTATCCAGCATCTGATGTTCGTACAGCAGTATCTACAACTCCTTTGCGGGCTCCGTAGCAAGAAATTATATATTCTGTCAAAGAAAGCCCTTCCCGTAAATTGCTTTGAATGGGTAAATCAATCATTTGTCCTTGAGGATCCGACATTAATCCTCTCATACCTACTAATTGGTGTACTTGAGATGCATTTCCTCTAGCCCCCGAAAAGGACATTAGATGGACTGGATTAGAGGGATCAGTCATCCTAAAATTAGGATTCATTTCTTGTCTCAAATATTCACTTGTAGCATACCATATCTCAATGGATTGACGTAATTTTTCTACCACATGTACATTCCCATAATGATGGTTTTTCTCTAAAAGAAAACTTTGCTGTTCAGCGTCTTGAACTAACCATCCTTTAGAAGGTATTGTTAAAAGATCATCAATTCCTAATGAAATAGATGTAGCAGTGGCTCGTTGGAAACCCAAAGCCTTCACTTGATCCAGGATATGTGATGTATATGCCATTCCGAAATGATCTATTAATCTGCTAATAAGTCGTTTCATAGCAGTTCCATCTATCACCTTATTGTGAAAGACCAGATCGGTCCGTTCTGCCATAAGGACCTCCATATTCTGCTGAGTAAGATTCCACAATGGGCCTGGGTCAGTGATTTGAAAACTTCCTTTCCTAAATTTTAATTCACACAGAAATTCAGAAATTATGATACCGGTGAAATTGGAGAGACCCGAATTCCCACGAGTATGGGCATCCCTTATATAATTTCTTAGTTTTTATATAGAGCATGAGTTAGATAGCCTATGAGTAGGCCCGCCAAAACCCCTGTATGGCTTCTTCTATTTCTCGATAAAAAGAAAGATGACCAACAGTAGTTCGAATGTATATACAACAAATTTCTCTTTTTACACTTCCTATTATTTGATAGTGCTTATAAATCTCATTATAATTACCAAAAGATTCATATTGAACTTCGATGGGAACTTCTCTTGAGCCAACGACGCGTTGGTCTAGTCTCCACCGGAGCCACAAAGGACTATCTAAATGGATTCGTTTCTGCCGATAAGCTCCAAGTGCATCATAAGAACTAGAAAAATACGGTTCTTTTGTATACTTAAAGTCATTCTTGTAAACTGTTTCCTTTTTATAGTTTCTGCAATTAGAATTATATTGATTATACCTATTTGCACAAATACCTCGGGGATTCCCGATCGTTAATACATAGAGTCCAATAAGCATATCTTGAGTTGGTACGGAAACGGGATCCCCGATAGCTGGAGACAAGAGATTCATATGAGAAAACATAAGTAAACGAGCTTCTGCTTGAGCTTCCAAAGATAAAGGTACGTGAACAGCCATTTGATCCCCATCAAAGTCTGCGTTAAAGCCCTTACAAACTAATGGGTGTAAACAAATAGCACGCCCCTCCACTAAAATGGGTTGGAACGCCTGTATACCTAATCTATGCAGGGTAGGCGCTCTATTCAACAATACAGGATGCCCCTGCATCACTTCTTGAAGGATTTCCCATACAATAGGTTCTTTTTCCCGAATTTTGCTTTTAGCAATCCCTGTGTTAGAAGCAAAATCTTGTCTGATTAGACCACGAATTACAAATGTTTGGAAGAGCTCTATTGCTATTTCTCGAGGTAATCCACATTGATGTAATGAAAGCAAAGGACCCACGACAATGACGGAACGCCCCGAATAATCGACCCGTTTACCAAGTAGAGTCTCACGAAATCTTCCTTCTTTACCTTCAATTACATCGGAAAATGACTTGTAAACTTTATTATGACCATCTCTCATGGGTTGTCCGCGGATCCCATTATCAAA